GCTGTTCAAACAGGTACAGGTAAACTAAACGGCATTCCCGTAGCAATTGGAGTTATGGATTTTCAATTTATGGGGGGTAGTATGGGATCTGTAGTGGGCGAGAAAATCACACGTTTGATCGAGTATGCTACCAATCAATCTTTACCTCTTATTCTAGTATGTGCTTCCGGAGGAGCACGCATGCAAGAAGGAAGTGTGAGTTTGATGCAAATGGCTAAAATATCTTCTTCTTTATATGATTATCAATCAAATAAAAAGTTATTCTATATAGCAATCCTTACATCTCCTACTACGGGTGGGGTGACAGCTAGTTTTGGTATGTTGGGAGATATCATTATTGCCGAACCCAATGCCTACATTGCATTTGCGGGTAAAAGAGTAATTGAACAAACATTGAATAAGACAGTACCTGAGGGTTCACAAGTGGCTGAATATTTATTCCATAAGGGCTTATTCGATCCAATTGTACCACGTAATCCTTTAAAAGGCGTTCTGAGTGAGTTATTTCAGCTCCATGCTTTCTTTCCTTTGAATCAATAGAAAAAAGCTTTAATTTAATAAATTATTAAATAAATTCTACATTTTATTATTTGTTTGGTAGTGACCAAGTAATTATTTAGTTTATAGGAATAAAAGTAAAAATCCGAAAAATGGGTTTTTCTTTGGTAACATAAGATTGAATTGTAGTAAAGAATCATGCGTATTCTTTTTTATCGATATTCTTGATTAGTAATCAAGAAATATCTATCAAACAAAAAAAAAAAGAGTGAATTCTTTCTCTTTTTTCTGTGAAATTAGGAAAGGTAAGGGAGTCCTGCATCTTTCTATATCCCCCGAGAACCCCAGTTTTACTAAGAATCCCTTTTATTAGATCGTATTATAACGAATTTTTCGGTAATTTGTAATAATATCAATATTAAATTAAATATATTAAAATATTCAATTTTCTATTAAATTTTCAAAATTGTAAAATTCTAATATCTAATATACATATACTAATAAAAATTTAAAATTTAGAATAGATAAAATAGACTAATAATAAAAATAAATAATGAATAAAATAATAAAATAAAGTGGATTATCATAGATTATCGGATATATTTCATGTAGAAACATATAGAAATGATTAATAAGCCCATTTATTTATTTACACTTTTGATTTACATTTATTATATACTTATATTTATATACTTATATATGTTATATACTTTATATACTTATATTATACTTAATATTATATATTTAATATATTAAATATTAGTATTATAGTATCTCTATATAGATTAGTATTTCTACTCCCTATTATATTTATTCCTTCTTATTGTTATCTTAGTATATACATAATATACTCTTATATTCTTTAGTATTGTATCTACTCAATACTCACTTAAGTAGAATTTTATTTATTTTATTAGGATTTATTTTATTAGGATAGTATAATATATCTTTATAACAGGTTAAAATGTTAATAGAACAACAAATATAACAATAAATAACAGGTACAAATATTAAATCGAGGTACTCATTCTATGACAATTATCAGCAACTTACCCGCTATTTTTGTGCCTTTAGTGGGCTTAGTATTTCCGGCAATTGCAATGGTTTCTTTATCTCTTCATGTTCAAAAAAATAAGATTTTTTAGATATTATGGGGTTAAATCTTATCTATTTTTTTTTTCAAGACTTAGGATTACTTGGATCATAGCACAATTATCTATTTAGTAAAATAGGGTATAACGTGTAGCTTTCTCCGAGCAGAAGCTCGTATGCATAAACACGATATATGGGAAAATGAATTATAGCTATTTGAAGATAAATCATTATCGGGATGAATTTCTGAAACGTAAAGTCAATATATCTAAATGTCTGTGGATATCTATAAGAAAGAAATCATAAAAAAAAGGATGTTATTATTTTAGTTTAGCTCTAAGCAATTGATGAATTACTCCTAAAGCTTCACATCATAATAGTACTAGTCGATGAGGATTACTTCGGAAACAAAAAAATTAAAGTCAAATTTATTGGGGTTATCTCCCAATTACAATAAAATGCAAATAGATCTAGTATAGTATGAGTTGGCGATCAGACCGTATATGGATAGAACTTATAGCGGGGTCTCGAAAACCGAGTAATGTCTGCTGGGCTTTTATCCTTTTTTTAGGTTCATTAGGGTTTTTATTGGTTGGAACTTCTAGTTATCTTGGTAGGAATTTTATACCGTTCTTTCCCTCTCAGCAAATAATTTTTTTTCCACAAGGAATAGTGATGTCTTTCTATGGAATCGCGGGTTTTTTTATTAGTTCATATTTGTGGTGCACAATTTCGTGGAATGTGGGTAGTGGTTATGATCGATTCGATATAAAAGAAGGAATAGTGTGTATTTTTCGTTGGGGATTTCCTGGAAAAAATCGTCGCATCTTCCTCCGATTCCTTATGAAAGACATTCAATCCATCAGAATAGAAGTTAAAGAGGGTATTTATGCTCGTCGTGTCCTTTATATGGAAATCAGAGGCCAGGGGTCCATTCCCTTGACTCGTACCGATGAGAATTTGACTCTACGAGAAATTGAACAGAAAGCTGCTGAATTGGCCTATTTCTTGCGTGTACCAATTGAAGTATTTTGAGAATGCTTTCTTAGCAAAAGGGAAAAAACTATCACTCAAGAATTCTCTTTCTCTTTTTTCTATAGCATAACTTAACTGAAGTTTCTGCCGAACTCTGATTAGAACAAAATAAAGTAAATGTACACGGACCAATCATAAAGCGAAATAGTTTTTGTCCATAAATTTTTTTTGATGAATCCACTTAAATCAATTCAGTAACGAAACAAGTAACAAATCGAAATAATAGATTCATCTCATATATCAAAACATTTCGGAATAAAGAATTTATCTTTTTTTTTATTTTCAATATTTCGAATTTAGTAAATACAGAGAGATTCTCTCTTGTAAATCATCTCTACTTTTTTGTTAGTTTTTTATCTTTTTTTTGTGCTCGTTAATTCCCCACCGATTGGGCCGCTTATAATGATAACCTTTCTGTCTTGTTTTGACACTCATTTTTGATCATAGCATCACAGTTTTCTTCAAAAAATTCTATCAATTATTCCTGTACTCAGGACTGCCAGTGAGCTTTTTTTTTCGATATTTTTGGATATCTTGATAAACCGGGAGTTCTTTCGTCTCGAAATTCGAATAATATTAATTATTTGAAATGTCTCTTTCGTGCATTCATCCAAAGGGGATAATTGCTTCCAATTTGAGCAATTGATATATTTTGAAATAATATTATATATAATATTCTAGTTTATTTATTTCTTCATTCAATTTGAAGTGGAATCCTTCTTATTCTATTTCTGTATTTCTATATTGTTGTTCTGTATTCTTTCTAAATTCAAGGACCAACCATTGTACTGAATCACAAATAAAAACGGGGAATACGCTCAATAACTTGTAATGTAATAGAACTGATATTTGATACAAATATTAGTATCGTATAGAGTCGACGAATGAGATGAGTTGATTTCAAAATTCACAGACGATCAAATGGCAAAAAAGAAAGCATTTATTTCCCTTCTATATCTTGCATCTATAGCATTTTTGCCTTGGTGGATCTCTCTATCATTTACATTTAATAAAAGTCTGGAATCTTGGGTTAATAATTGGTGGAATACTAGGCCCTCCGAAATTCTTTTGAATGATATTCAAGAAAAGAGTATTCTAAAAGAATTCATAGAATTAGAGGAACTCTCCCTCTTCGACGAAATGCTAAAGGAATACCCGGAAAGGCGTTTACAAAAGCTTCACGTCGGAGTCTACAACGAAACGATCCAATTGATCAAGATGCACAATGAGGGTCGTATCCATACGATTTTACATTTCTCAACAAATATAATTTCTTTCGTTATTCTAAGTGTTTATTCTATTCTAAGTAATGAAGAACTTATTTTTCTTAACTCTTGTCTTCAAGAATTTCTATATAATTTAAGCGACACAATAAAAGCTTTTTCTATTCTTTTATTAACTGATTTATGTATAGGGTTCCATTCGCCCCATGGTTGGGAACTAATGATTGGCTCTATCTACAAAGATTTTGGATTTGCTCATAATGAGCAAATTATATCCGGTGTTGTTTCTACTTTTCCAGTCATTTTAGATACAATTTTTAAATATTGGATTTTTCGTTATTTAAATCGTGTATCTCCGTCACTTGTAGTGATTTATCATTCAATGAATGATTGAAAAATGATCGACCGATCCAATTATAATGTTTGTTACTTTGTAATATAAGTAAAACAGTAAAAATTGTACTTATTTTTTCTACCCACCGGGGGGATTCCTTCAATATTCGAGTAAAATTATTTCAGTAAATAACAGAATCATAGATTAAATAACAGAATCATAGATAGGGAACTATACTAGTGACTTATCTAATTTTATTGTAGAAATCTTCGGGATCAATGATTGGACCATGCAAATGAGAAATACCTTTTCTTGGATAAAGGAAGAGATTATTCGATTCATTGCCGTATCGCTCATAATATATATAATAACTCGGGCACCCATTTCAAATGCGTATCCTATTTTTGCACAGCAGAGTTATGAAAATCCACGAGAAGCGACTGGCCGTATTGTATGTGCCAATTGCCATTTAGCTAACAAGCCCGTGGATATCGAGGTTCCACAAGCGGTACTTCCTGATACTGTATTTGAAGCAGTTGTTCGAATTCCTTATGATCTACAACTGAAACAAGTTCTTGCTAATGGTAAAAAAGGAGCCTTGAATGTGGGAGCTGTTCTTATTTTACCTGAGGGGTTTGAATTAGCCCCGCCGGATCGTATTTCGCCCGAGATTAAAGAAAAGATAAGCAATCTGTCTTTTCAAAGCTATCGCCCCACGAAAAAAAATATTCTTGTGATAGGTCCTGTTCCTGGTCAAAAATATAGTGAAATCACCTTTCCTATTCTTTCCCCGGACCCTGCTACTAAGAAAGACGTTC